TTGTTATTTTTTTTTGTTTTAGTGTCTATGTTGTTTGCTTCTATAAGATATTTTAGTTTTGATCCAATAAAAAGGGCATTATTTTTAGTATTTTCCTTATTAGGTTTATTGCCAGTTATTTCTTGTAATTTGTATGTGTGGTATAGTTATTATGTCTGTTTACTGTTTTTGAGTGGTATTTTTGTTATTATTGTTTATTTTTCTAGAATTGGTTTTTGTGAAGTTTTTAGTTTAGATTTTTTTAGTTTTTTATTATGTGTTTATTTTAGGTTTTTTTGTATGAGTTTTGATTTATATGATTATGGAGGGATGGGTTTAGGTTTAGTTGTTAGTGATATATATTTGGTTTATTATTTTTGGTTGGTAGGAGTTTTGTTGTTTTATTTGAATTTTATTAGTAGTTTTTTGACTTTTATAGGTGCTTTGCGTAGTTTTTAAAGTGTTTGTGTTTTTTATTGGTTGTTTGACTCTTCTTTTTAAGTGACGTCGATTATTTTATGTTTTGTTATCTTTAGAGTTTATAATGATGGATTTGTTTTTTTGTTTTAGAGTGGTATTGAGTGGTAGATTGTTTTTTTATTTTTTATGTTTTTGTGTTATTATTAGTGTTTTGGGTTTGTTAATTTTGGTATCAGTTTTGAAGAATTATGGGTTGGATTGTAGTTTTTATTATGAGTTTTTGTAGAATTATTCTAATGGTTGCTCATTGAGGTTTAATGATGGCTTAAGATTTTTTAAATTGATAATATTTATGTTTAGATTATTGTTATAGGCAATGTAATATTACCTTGTTGTTTTATAATTGTATAAGATCAGTTCCAGAATAATCGGTTATACTGGTTAGTTTTTTAATCTAATTTTGTTAATTGTAAAAGTAATTTTTTTCTTATTTTTGAAAGTTTAGAGGTGGAATTCTTTATCTTTTTTTTATAATTGTTTTACAATTTAAATATTGGTTAATAAATCGGGTTAGACACCGAGTAATCAAAATTAAGTTTTGCAGGATTGTAGTTAAGTGAAAACTGAAATTATTTTGGCAGGCTTTTAAATTTTCTTCGAGGGTTGATTGGTAAACGAAGTTCCTCGTTATCTGTCATAATTTTTTGCTCATGTATGATTGTTTTTATTAAACTTGAGGGTTAATAAATGTACTTTTATGTGTCATATAGCAAATATATATTTGGTTTATGTTATGAATCTTATTGAGCCACATTGGTTTATGCTATGTTTGGATTCTATATTGGGAGATTTAGATGAAATTGTAGAAGATAGTAAATTTTTTTTTATTGGATTATTGAAATTTATCTAAAAGCGGTTCAAATTATCCATCAATTGTCCTTAGGAGAGTAAGTTGTAGTAGAGTAGGGTTAGAGGAATCTGATCCTAGAGTTAAGTAGGGGCTAAAACAATATGACTCAGATAAGAAACCCCCCCCCCCCCCCCCTCTCCCTTTCCTCTTGTTTTTTTTCTTTTTTTTCTTTTTATTTTGTTTTTTTCTTTTTAAAGTTTGTTTATTTTTAAGAATTTTATGTAAAATTTTGAAAATTTTACTTGAGTTTTTCTCGTTTCTTTTTGTATTTTTTTGGTGTTTTTTTTTTTTTTTTTTTATCTTTTATTAATTTTTTGACTTTTAGAGTTATTATTTGGTGGAGTATTTTTGCTTTAATAGTTATTTATTTTGTTTTTTTGTGTAAGTTTGATGGGAGTTATGTTGGTTTGGTTAATTATTTTGTAATTCAGGAGGGTTTGAGTTTGTGTTTTTTGTTTTTTTATGGTTTGGTTCAGTATATTTTTTTGATGTTAAAGTGTGGTATTTCTCCCTTACATTTTTGGTTATTTAGGGTTTGTTTGGATTTGAAAGGTGTTCTTTTTGTTTGATTTTTGATTTTTCAGAAGATGCCTTTTGTTCCTGTATTATTGTATTTAGGTTCCTATGTTTTTTTATTGTTTTTTTTGTTGTTTGGTATTTTTTTTTGTCATTTTCAGTATTATTTTTTGAGTAGTTTGAATAGGATTTTGTTAGTTTCTTCCCCTGAATCTTTTAATTGGGTTGTTTTGTTTGTGATTTGTTCTTATTATGGTTTTTTTTTGTTGATTTTTTTTTATTTGTTTTTTTTTTGATTTTTGGTTAGTGATTTTTTGGTTGGTTATGGTTGAGAATTAGTTTTTGTTTTTATAAATTTTCCTTTGGGTTTGGTTTTTATAGTTAAGTATTTTGTTTTATCTTTTTTTAGTGGGTTTTTTTTAGTTTTTTTTTTTATTTTGTTTTTTACTGTTGTTTATTCTTATTTGTGTTTTTTTTTTTGGATGGTGTTTTTAAGTTGTGTTGATTTTGATTTTTGTTGGTTTGGTTTTTTTGTTTGATTTGTTTATGTTTTTTTTTGTTTTTTGTTAGTTTAGGTTAGGTCTTAGTGTATATAGCATTTTTAATTACGGTTTAAGAGGTTTTGACTTTTGCTTTTTAAGTTCTTTTAGAATTTTACTTTGAAGGGGTTAGGGGTTGTGAAAGCGGATTACATTTTATTTTAATAAGAATAGTTAGTTTTGGTCTATCAGGTTTTGATGTAGTTGCTTCTTTAGTTTTGTTTTAAAATTTAATTTTGATGGAATTAAGATTTGTGGAAGTATTGTTTAAGTATTTGAATTCTATGGTGGTTGTTTTACCTTCTAGTAAGTCTTTAGATTTAAATTGAAATTATGGTAGTATATTGGGTATGATTTTATTTTTTCAGATTTTTACTGGTTTTTTGTTGAGTTTTTTTTATTCTAATGATAGATTGTTGGCTTTTGATAGTGTTCAATATATTATATATGATGTAAATTATGGTTGGTTGTATCGTGTTTTTCATTTTAATGGGGCTAGTTTGTTTTTTGTTTTTCTTTATTTACATTTTTTTAAGGGTTTGTTTAATAGAAGGTATCGTCTTTCTTTGGTTTGGTTGAGGGGTGTTTTTATTATTTTTTTTGTTATTTTGGAAGCTTTTATGGGGTATGTTTTGGTTTGGGCTCAGATAAGTTTTTGGGCTTGTGTTGTTATTACTAGGTTGCTTAGTGTAGTACCTTTTTTTGGTGGTGATTTAGTTTTGTGAGTTTGAGGTGGTTTTACTGTTTCTGGGGCTACTTTAAAGTTTTTTTTTGCTGTTCATTTTTTGTTGCCTTGGTTTATTTTTGTTTTAGTTGTTTTTCATCTTATTATGTTGCATGTTACTGGAAGAACATCTGTTCTTTCTGGTTTTGGGGATTATGATAAGATTGGTTTTTTTCCTTATTATTGGTTGAAAGATTCTTATAATTTGGTTGTTTGGTTGTTTTTTTTTGTTTTTGTTTTTAGTTGTCCTTTTGTTTTGGGGGACCCTGAAATATTTCTTTTAGCTAATTGTTTGATGAGTCCTGTTCATATTGTTCCTGAGTGATATTTTTTGTTTGCTTATGCTATTCTTCGTGCTTTTCCTAATAAGTTTTTGGGTGTTGTTATGTTAGTTTTTAGTATTTTTGTTTTTGTTATTTTTGTTTTTATTAATAGTTATGTTAGTGTTTTTGATGTTTTGGTTGATTTTTTTGTTTGATTTTTTTTGTTTGTTGTTTTGTTGTTGAGTTGGTTGGGGCAGTGTCCTGTTGAGTGACCTTATGTATTTTTTAGTGTTTTTTATAGTTTAGTTTATTTTATTTTGATTTTTATGGTTTTTTTTCAGGGTTTATTTTTTAAGCTTTTGTATTTTTACACTCTTAGTATAATTGTAATATGGTCAATTAAGGTTTGATAGATTTTTTAGTGTTTTGAAGCATAATTATCATCTTTTGTCTTATTCTGGTTATCCTTTTATGGTTTTTTGTAGGGTAATGGGTTTATCTAGTTCTTTGGTGATTTTTTTGAAGTATGGTGTTATTTTTGGAGTTTTTTTTGGTGTTTTTTGTTTGTTTTGTGTTGTTATGGTATGGTGTAAGGATATTTTTATGGAAGGTTTGAGAGGGTATCATAACTTTTTTGTTATGAATGGTTTTAAGTATGGTATGGTTTTTTTTATTTTTAGTGAGTTTATGTTTTTTTTTGGTGTTTTTTGGGTTTTTTTTGATTCTTCTTTGGTTCCAAATAGGGAGTTGGGTATGTCTTGGTGTCCTTTAGGTATTGGTTTGATTAATCCTTTGGGAGTTCCTCTTTTGAATACTTTGATTTTGTTGAGTAGTGCTGTTACTGTTACTTGGTGTCATAATAGTATGTTGTGTAATTATAATTCTTTTTATGGTTTGTTTTTTACTTGTGTTTTGGCTTTGTTTTTTTTAGTTTTTCAGATATTGGAGTATGATGAGTCTGGTTTTTCTATGTCTGATGGTATTTATGGTAGTATTTTTTATTTGTCTACTGGTTTTCATGGTATACATGTTTTTTTTGGGATGATTTTTTTATTTGTTAATCTTTTTCGTTTGTATATGGATCATTTTAATAGGGATCATCATTTAGGTTTGGAATTTTCTATTGTTTATTGGCATTTTGTTGATTTGATTTGGTTGTTTTTGTTTGTTTTTGTTTATTGGTGATCGTTTTGCTGATTTAGTTTTTTAGAATGTCTGTTTTGTAATCAGTTGGGTTGTTCAGTTATTTTTTTTTTGGTTTTTAGTTTTTTAGTGGCTTTTTTTGATTCTGTTTTTTTTTGTTTCTTAGTTGTTTTTTTTATGTTTTTGTTGTTGAATGATTATAGTTGGTTTGGTTGTTTTTTTTATTGTGATTCTTATTTTTATGTTTTAATGGTTTTTTTAAGTTTTTATATTTTGTTCCTTGTTTTGGTTTTGGAGGTTAGGGTTGTTTTGAATTATATATCTAAGTTGTTGGTGTTTGTAAGTGTGTTGTTTTTTTTTTCTTCCAGTTTTGTTAGTTTGTATATTTTTTATGAAATATCTGTTTTTCCTATTATGTTAATAATTTTGGGTTTTGGTTCTCAGGTTGAGAAGATTAGGGCTGGTTATTATTTGCTTTTTTATACTATTTTTTGTTCTTTTCCTTTTTTATATGTTTTATTTAATTCTTATTATGATTTGTTTTTTGTTTATTATGATTTGTTTTTGTCTTGAGAATCAGTTGTTTTTCTTGGTTTGTGTTTTTTGGTTAAGTTTCCTGTATATTTTTTGCATTTGTGGTTGCCTAAGGCTCATGTTGAAGCTCCTACTGTTGCTAGGATGCTTTTGGCTGGATTATTGCTTAAGCTTGGTTGTGTGGGGTTTGTTCGTGTTATAGGTAGTATAGGTTTTTATAGGGTTTTTTTTTGGTTATTTTTATCTTTTTTAGGTATGGTGGTTTCTTCTTTGAGTTGTGTTTTTCAGAGGGATGTGAAGTCTTTGGCTGCTTATTCTTCTGTGGTTCATATGAGGATGTTTTTGATGGTTTTAGTTAGGATGTGTATTATTGGTAAGGGTGCTGGGTTTTTGATGTTGTTGGGTCATGGATTTACTTCTGCTATTTTGTTTTATTTGATTGGTGTGTTTTATAGTTGTACTTCTAGTCGTATAGTTTATTATTTTGTGGGTTTTTTCGGTGGTGGTTTGTTTTTTGTTTTTTTATTGTGTTTAGTTTTTATATCTAATATAGGGGTTCCTCCTTCTTTGTCTTTTTTTTCTGAGTTTTTGGCTGTTGGTTCTATGTATTATGGTTTTTTGTTGGGTTTTGTTGTTTTGGGTGTATATCTTTTTTTATCTTTTTATTATTCTGTTTATATTATTAGTATTGGTTTGATAGGTTTTTCTTTTTTTTGTTTTGAAGTTTTTAGTTTGGGTTTATGTGTTCCTTTTTTATTAATAATGTATAATGTTTTTTGGTTAGTTATTTTTTTTTGCGGATTTAAGTTAAGTTTAAACTGTTAGTTTTCAAAACTGATAATTTTTGTTCGTGATTTTGTTTTTGTTGTGGATAGTTGAGGATTTTTTTTGGTTTTTGGTAATGTGAGTTTATTTTTGAGTTTTTAAATGTTTTAGTGTTTATTTTTTTTTTTTTGAGGATTGGTTTTGATTGGGGTTATATTGTCTGAGGTCAAGGTTGTTTTAGTCTTAGTTGTTTTTATTTAGTTGGTTTTTTATTGAAATTTTTAATTTTTATTTGTTGGGAATTTTAGTATTTAAAAATTATTTGTAAGGTCCCCCCCTTACGATGGGGTGTTTTTGTATCTATTTTTTGGATTTGTTTTTTTTATTTTGAGGGTTATTTTTAAGTTTTTAAATGTTTTAGTGTTTATTTTTTTTTGAGGATTGGTTTTGATTGGGGTTATATTGTCTGAAGGTCAAGGTTGTTTTAGTCTTAGTTGTTTTTATTTAGTTGGTTTTTTATTGAAATTTTTAATTTTTATTTGTTGGGAATTTTAGTATTTAAAAATTATTTGTAAGGCCCCCCTTACGATGGGGTGTTTTTGTATCTATTTTTTGGATTTGTTTTTTTTATTTTGAGGGTTATTTTTAAGTTTTTAAATGTTTTAGTGTTTATTTTTTTTTTGAGGATTGGTTTTGATTGGGGTTATATTGTCTGAAGGTCAAGGTTGTTTTAGTCTTAGTTGTTTTTATTTAGTTGGTTTTTTATTGAAATTTTTAATTTTTATTTGTTGGGAATTTTAGTATTTAAAAATTATTTGTAAGGCCCCCCCCTTACGATGGGGTGTTTTTGTATCTATTTTTTGGATTTGTTTTTTTTATAATGTATGTATACTTACTAATAATTATTTAAGACTTCATTTTAGAAGATCTTAAATAATTATTAGTAACTGGATATACCTGGAACACCTGGAGGGGGGGCCAGGTATATCCTTATAAGTATGTCATATGACATACTTATAGGAATACGTGAAAGACAGGAATTATGAATCGGGATCTGACGAATAGGGTGCCACGGAGACACGGAAAAGTCGGAGAGTGCACCCCTGTATGATCCCGATTATAATAATTACTGGGTGGGTATTCCTATAAGTATGTCTTATGACATACTTATTAAATAAATAAACACACAATTCCTTTGTGTGTTTATTTATTTAAACAATAATTATAAGTAAGTATGTTTAAGAATTTTTTATAGAAGTATTTATAATTATAGAACATACTTACTTATAATTATTAAATATAAAAAAAAGTATAATACTTTATGGACAAATATATTTTTCATTGAACAATAAAAATAAATTTAACTGGTATAGTTTAAATTCCAATGAATAGAATGGGGTTTCTTATCTAAGTCATATTGTTTTAGATAGTTTATATGATAAGAATTTAACGATTATGTGGGTAAAGTTGGAAATAAAGTATTATACTTATAAATAAAAGTTTAAGTTCGGTTGTTCTGTTTGAGTTGATAGGATCTTATTGTTTTTTATGTTAGTAATGGTTTTTATTTTTGTAGTTTTTGTTATACAAGGTGTGGCTTTTATTACTTTATGTGAACGTCATTGTTTAGGTGGTAGTCAGTGTCGTATTGGTCCTAATAAGGTTAGTTATATGGGTGTTTTTCAGGCTGTTTTTGATGGTATTAAGTTGATGAAGAAAGAGGCTTTGTTAGGTTGAAAAGTTTCTTCTTTTTATTTTATTTTGGTTCCTGTTTTGGCTTTTATGATTAGTAATATCTATTGGTTTGTTTTACCTTTTTTTTATAGTTTTTTTACTTTTGAATATTCTATTGTTTTTATGATGTGTTTAGTTGGTGTTTTTGTCTATTGTTTGTTGTTTAGTGGAATTGTTAGTAAGTCAAAGTATGGTATGTTAGGAGGTTTACGTTCCAGTAGTCAGAGCGTTTCTTATGAGGTTGTTTTTTCTATTTTTTTAGTTTCTTTGATGTTTGAAGTTAGTTGTTATAGTTTTAGTTTTGCTTTTAATTTTTATACTTTAATTTTTGTTTTTTTGTATTTGTTTTTGGTTTTGGCAGAGTTGAATCGTGCTCCTTTTGATTTTTCTGAAGGTGAGAGTGAGTTAGTTAGTGGGTTTAATGTTGAGTATTCTAGTGTACCTTTTGTTTTGTTGTTTTTAAGGGAGTATGGTAGTTTATTATTTTTTAGGGTATTGTTTTCTGTGTTATTTTTTAGTTTTAGTATATTGGCTATTTTTTTATTTTTTTTTCTTGTAATTTTTGTTCGTAGGTCTTTTCCTCGTTTTCGTTATGATAAGATGATGGGTTTTTTTTGGTTTTGTCTTATGCCTTTGGTTTTATTTTTTTTGGTTTTTAGTGTTTTTTATTGGTTGTGAGGTGTTAGCTTAATTTTAAAGTAAGAGATTTTTGATCTTTTGATGGTTTTCACACTTTATCATTTTAGCATATTGGTAATGTGTTTATTTTAAGAGTAAAAGAATTGAGGATGATTAACAGATTTTGAGAGGTTTTCTAAACTTTTCTTGATTTAATTATCGTTTGTTAGTGTTTTTTTCTTTGTATTTTTTGTTATTTTTTTTTGTAGTGTTGTTTTTTATTCAAGAATTTGGTGGTTTTTATGAATTTTTTAATGGTTTGGGAGTTGGTTTTTGTAATTATCTTTTTGGTGGTGGTGATAGATATTTTGTTAAGTTTTTGTTGGTTTTTGTTGTATTGGTTATGTCTTTTAGTTTTTATCATTATTTAAGTTATACTGAGGATGTTTGGTGTAATGTTGTTTTTAGGGGTAGATTGTCTATGGTTGGTCTTTTAGTTTCTTTTTTAGTTTGGTTGATACGTGTTCGTGTTCATTGGAATTATGTTAGTTCTAGTTTAGAGGTGGTTGGTTTGTCTTGATGGGGTTTTCTTAGAGGAGTTTATCATCATGTTAGAACTCCTGTGGTTATATTGTTACGTGTTTATATAAATTTTTTGATTGGTCAAGGTGGTAAATGGGCTTTATTGGTAATAGGTTTTGGTAGAAGTTTTTTATTATTTGGTTTTAGTTATTTTTTGTTTTTTTTTATGAGATAATGGTGTTAGTATTGCAAAGTTTTATTTTTGTGATTTTATTGTATGAGGTGTTGGGTTTATTATACCCTTATTATTGTGTGGATAGTTGTTGGAACTTTGGTGTATTTGCATAGACTATTTTCGTTGGTTAGGTTTGAAAGTTCTTTTGTTTAGTTATAATAATTGATATAGAGTTTGGTTTGAAAGGACTAATCATAAGGATATTGGTTCTATATATTTGATTTTTGGTTTTTGGTCTGGTATAGTTGGTGCTGGTTTGTCTATTTTGATTCGTGCTGAGTTGTGTAAACCTGGTTTTTTTTTTGGTAGGGGTCAGTTATATAATGCTGTTATTACTTCTCATGCTATTATGATAATTTTTTTTATGGTAATGCCTAGTTTGATTGGAGGTTTTGGTAATTGGATGGTACCTTTAATGTTGGGGGCTCCTGATATGAGTTTTCCTCGTTTGAATAATGTTAGTTATTGATTGATGCCTGTATCTTTAATATTGATTTTGTCTGCTTGTTTGGTGGATAGGTCTTGTGGAACTAGATGGACTATTTATCCTCCTTTAAGTACTAGGGGTCATCCTGGTAATAGAGTTGATTTGGCTATTTTTAGTTTACATTGTTCTGGTGTAAGTTCTATTTTGGGTGGTATTAATTTTATGACTACTGTTAAGAATATACGTAGGGCTTCTATTTCTTTAGAACATTTGTCTTTGTTTGTTTGGACTGTTTTTGTTACTGTATTTCTTTTGATTTTGACTTTACCTGTTTTAGCTGGAGCTATTACTATGCTGTTGATGGATCGTAGTTTTAATACTTCTTTTTTTGATTCAAGGAGTGGGGGTAATCCTTTGACTTATCAGCATTTATTTTGATTTTTTGGTCATCCTGAGGTTTATATTTTGATTTTGCCAGCTTTTGGTATTGTAAGTCAAAGTAGTTTGTATTTGACTGGTAAAAAGGAGGTGTTTGGTTCTTTGGGTATGATTTATGCTATTTTAAGTATTGCTTTGATTGGTTGTGTGGTTTGAGCTCATCATATGTATACTGTTGGTATGGATTTGGATTCTCGTGCTTATTTTTCTGCTGCTACTATGGTTATTGCTGTTCCTACTGGTGTTAAGGTTTTTAGTTGATTGGCTACTTTATATGGAACGCGGATGATTTTTCAACCTGTGTTATTATGAGTTTTGGGTTTTATTTTTTTGTTTACTATAGGTGGTTTTACTGGTGTTATTTTGTCTAATTCTAGTTTGGACGTTGTTTTACATGATACTTATTATGTTGTTAGTCATTTTCATTATGTTTTAAGGATAGGGGCTGTTTTTGGTATTTTTTGTGGTATTAGTCTTTGGTGAACTTTTTTGACTGGTTATGTTTATGATAAAATTTTTATGAGTGTGGTGTTTTTTGTGGTTTTTGTAGGTGCCAATTTAACTTTTTTTCCTTTGCATTTTGCTGGTTTACATGGTTTTCCTCGTAAGTATGTTGACTATCCTGATATTTATTCTTTTTGGAATGTTATTTCTTCTTATGGTTCTATGTTGAGGTTGTTTGGTGCTTTGATGTTTTTGGTTGTTTTATTTGATTCTTTTTTTTCTGGTCGTTCTTTTATTTATGATTATAGTGGAAGTAGAGGATTAGAGAGTGGTTATAGTGGTTATGTTTTTTCACATAGTTATCAGGAGGAGGTTTATTATAGAGGTAATTATAAAATGTTTTGCTCTTTTAGTATATTTTTTGTATTTTTTATTGCAGATAAAGAGGTTTTAAGGGTTAGCGAATTAGGATAAATATAAGTCTTAGTAATTCATGATTATTAGGTTTGTTCGTTAAGGATTTTAGTATAAGTTAGTACGTTTCATTGTCTTTGTTTTGGTTTTTGGTCCTTGACTTCTTAGTATAGTTTTAGTATGTTTGATTTCCAATCTTGCGGTTTATGGGGTTGTTGGGATCTTTTTTTCATGGTTTTAATTTTAATTTTATGGTTAGGCATTTATCTTCTGGTATAGATTGGTTTCATTGTTTTGGTTGTAGTTTTCTTTTGATGATCTTGGTTTTTGTTGTTTTTTTGTTTTATAATCTTATAGGTAGACGTTATTATTATAAGAGTTTTGAGGATGATTATCGTTTTATTGAATTTTTTTGTAGTATTTTTCCTTCTTTGGTTTTATTGATTTTGATAGTGCCTTCTTTATCTTTGTTGTATGAGTATAGGATGATAAATTTTAGTAGAGATTTGAATGTTGGTGTTGTTGGTCATCAGTGATATTGAAGTTATGAATATTCTGATTATACTGATGAGGTTGGTTTTGATTCTTATATGTTGCCTAGTGAGGATATAATTTTAGGGGATTTACGTTTGTTGGATGTAGATAATCGTTGTGTTATTCCCAGAGGGGTTAGAGTAGGGTTTTTAATTGGTTCTGAGGATGTGATTCATTCTTGAGCTTTACCTTGTATGTCTATTAAGGTTGATGCTGTAGGAGGTGCTATTTCTCGTGTTACTTGTGTTTTTCCTTTGATTGGGCTTTACTATGGTCAGTGTTCAGAGATTTGTGGGGCTTATCATAGTTTTATACCTATTGTGATTGAGTCCACTATTAGGGAAAATTTTGTGAAATGGGTTGCTGGGAGTTAAGCCTTGTAGTTTATTTAGAAAATTTTTGTTTGTGGTACAATAGAATTTGAGGCTATATTTTTTTATTTTTAGTATTTAATTTTGCATATTATCATTGGATTTATTTTTTATATTTTTAATTAATAGAATACAGGAGTAGAATTTAAAATTTTTATAAGTGTTACAAATTTATTTTTATTTATTTTGGTGCTGATATATCGTTCCTGTGGATATCTGTTTGTTTTTGTTGTTATTGGAAAGCTTTAAAGTTTTTTAATATATTTTTTATTATTTGTTGTTAGAGGTTCTTATTTTTTTTGTTTTAAACGATTTTTTTTATTTGGTTGGATGATTTTTTTTGTTTCTAATAATTTTTTATTAGATTTATAATCAGTGATTTAGTAAATTTTCTTAATATTATTTTTTTTAGTTTAAAGTTTATGGGGAATTAAGTGTCATTTTAAATGTTTTTTAAATACTTAGGTCTTTTGATTTGATTGGCCTCTGCCCGATGCTAGTGAGTGAATGGCTGTCTTAGCGTGAGGACTATAAGGTAGCAAAATCATTTGTTTTTTTAATGGATTCTGGTATGAATGGGGTTTTGAAGTGTATCTATACTTTTTTTTTTTTGAATTAATGTTGTTTTTAATAATTATAACTTCTAATTATACAAAGATAAGTCTTTGGAAATTGTTTTAAAAAGATTTGATTTTTCGATTTTTTTATTTTTTCTGGGGCAGATTTTTAGGTAATTTCGTTATCTATTTATAATTTTAGTAATTACTCCAGAGTTAACAGGAAATTTTGTCTGTATAAGTTCTTATTTATAGGCAGGTTTTACATCGATGTTGTATCTTGGTTGGTTCAGGTGTAGGTTTTTGTATTTTTTAGACTGTTCTTCTGTAAATTAATCAAACGTGATATTAGTTTAATTCATCGTGAGATAGAGTGGTTTATCTTGTTAATTAGTTTTTTTATTTAGTTAGAGTACGAAAGGAAATATCTTTTGATTTTAAATTTTTGTAATTGGAATTATTTTGAGTGTTTTATTGATGATGGGTTTTGTTTGTTTTTTTTTTGTTTTTATTTTTTATTTGTTAGTTTTGTTGTTGTCTGTTAAAATTGAATATTATGTTAAGTTAAGATCTTTTGAATGTGGTTTTAATAGTTTAGGTTTTATTTGTAGGTCTTTTAGTGTACATTTTTTTATTATGATGTTGATGTTTGTTATTTTTGATTTAGAGGTTATTATGTTTTTAAGAGTGGTTGTTAGTAGTTATAGATCTGTATTTAGTTATGCTGTTTTGTTGTTTTTTGTTGTTTTTGGTTTTTATATGGAATGATGATATGGAAAGTTGGTTTGGGTTGTTTAGTTGGATGTTTATATTTATTGGTTTGGTGTTATTTTGTTATGTTTTTTGTTGTTGTTTGTGTTTTTTTACGATGATTTTGTTTTTAGTTTGGATTTTTCTAGGTTAGAGTTGTTACAGTTTCAGTTTCGTTTAGATTGGTTTAGTTTTAGATTTTTTTGTTTATTGGTTATGGTTGTTGGTAGGGTAGTTGTTTATAGTGGTTTTTATATAATGGAAGATTATAATTTTAATTATTTTTGTGTTGTTTTGTCTATTTTTGTTTTTAGAATGGTTGGTGTTGTATTTAGTAATAATTGTATTAGTATGTTGATTTTTTGAGATTTATTAGGTGTGTCTAGTTATTTTTTGGTTTTGTATTATGGTAATTGAGATAGTTGTAGTGGTTCTATAAATACTGTTATAATGAATCGTGTTGGGGATGTTTGTGTTTTTTTGGTTTTTTGTGGTTTGTTTTTTATGGGTATTGATTTTATTAGTTTAGAGTTAGTAGTAAGTGTAGCTTTATTTTTTTTTATTTTAAGAACTTTTACTAAGAGAGCTCAGTATCCTTTTAGTAGTTGGTTGCCTAAGGCTATAAGTGCTCCTACTCCTGTTAGTGCTTTGGTTCATAGGAGTACTCTTGTTACTGCTGGATTGTTTTTAGGAATGTGTTTTTCTGAAGTGATGTTTTTGGATTTTGTTTTGGATTTTATGTTTTTTGTTGGTCTTTTTACTATATTTTCTTCTGGTTTAATGGCTTATTTTGAATTTGATATTAAAAAGTTGGTTGCATTAAGTACTTTGTCTCAGATTGGTTTTTGTTTTTTTGGGTTAGGTTTAGGTTTAGTTTATTTTTCTTTTATTCATATGTTGAGTCATGCTGTTTTTAAAAGATGTTTATTTATGCAGATAGGTTATATTATTCATTTGTGTGGTGGTCAGCAAGATTCTCGTGGTTATGTTGGTGTTGGTGGTTTAAGGAGGGTTGTTTATATTCAGACTTTTGTAAGCTTAATGTGTTTGTGTGGGTTGTTTTTTTTAGGTGGTTCTGTTAGTAAGGAAATTTTGTTAGAGCATTATTTTTTTTGTAATTGGAGTTTGTTTTTAGTGTTTTTGTTCTTTTTTTCAATTCTTTTAACTTATTTATATTGTTATCGTTTGATAAAGGGATTTTATTATTATTGTAGTAGTTCTTTATTTTATTCTGGTGGTAGTTTAGTTTTTAGTTTTGTTAGTTTGGTTTTAGTTGTTTTTTCTATTGTTTTTTTATGATGGTTGAATTATAATTCTTTTGTTATTTCTTCTAGATTATTGTATTCTGATTATTATTCTTTGTTTTATTTGTTTATTTTGGGTTTGGTTTTGTGTGTTGTTTTTTTTAAGTTTGGTTCTTTTGATGTTAAGTATAAGTTTTATGGTGATTTGTTGCCTAAAGTGATTATTCGTGGTAATTATGTTGTTAAGTGATCTGACTGTATAGTGGACTATAGTATTATGAAATTTGGTGATTTTTCTTTTTATGTAAGTAAAATTTTTGTTATGGGTTTTTCAGGTAAGGAAATTAATTTTTTATTTTTATGTTTATTTTTATTACTTATGATTTGGAGATTTATTTTATTTAAAATATAAATTTTGCGTATTTAAGAATTTGTTTCCACGATCTTGAGTTTTTTAGAATATTGAGTTTGGGTCTTAAAGGTTTTTGATCGATGGATCAATAGTTTTTGGAATATTCTATTTACAATAGAGAGGTGATTTTGGTTC